AATTATATGTACACCCCCTATCTATGGGGAGGAAATTCTATAAGTAAAATTTCAGTAATCTTAGAGTAGCTTTAGGGTAATTGTTTTGTACTTAGGAAATTAGAGTGTAAAGTATTGCGGTGTTGTTTTGTTTTAAAAGGGAAATGTTGTGTTGGTGATATGATATAATGAGGGGAGAAAACATGTTTGTTGGGCATGTCTCCTTAGAATGGAATGGGTAGGTTAAGTGAAGTTTTATGGATTGGAAGTTAAAGTTAAGCTTGTATAAATTATATAGTTGTTCTTGTTTTAGGGGTTTGGCAAGATTAAGCATCTATATAATTTGTAGTTTAACGGGGGTAAGGGGGTTTGCTAAAGCATTTATTAGGCCCTTATACGCCTGTGGGTGTATACGCCTGTGGGTGTATACGCCTGTGGGTGTATACGCCTGTGGGTGTATACGCCTGTGGGTGTATACGCCTGTGGGTGTATACGCCTGTGGGTGTATACGCCTGTGGGTGTATACGCCTGTGGGTGTATACGCCTGTGGGTGTATACGCCTGTGGGTGTATACGCCTGTGGGTGTATACGCCTGTGGGTGTATACGCCTGTGGGTGTATACGCCTGTGGGTGTATACGCCTGTGGGTGTATACGCCTGTGGGTGTATACGCCTGTGGGTGTATACGCCTGTGGGTGTATACGCCTGTGTTTATGTCCTGTTACCATTGACTGAAATTCACCCTGATAGGGTACGTTGGGGGGTTAGCATTTCAATTTAAGTTCAGCTACAAGTTGCTTGACTGCTACGAGGCCCTCCCGCGGCCATAGCTGAGTCATAGCATTTCTAAAATATAAAAAATACCAAATGTATGACACCACAGTTATGTGTGAGCATGGGCTGATTAGTAATTAATCCATCGAGATGTCTTATTTAAGGGGAAAGAATGGGCGGTCATGGAGTTAATGGCCCTGAAGAAAGAACCAGATGTCTGATAAAGTTCATTGTTAGCTACCCCCAAGTTAAATGGGCCCGGAGCGAGGTTAATGTATCCTTTTTACAAGGGTTGCTGATTTCACGTGAGTTGGTTATCAAGAAATAACCCTTTATCTGGTGGACTTAGATTTTATGTGTTTGGTGCTGTTTGGTTGGTTTATTGATTCTTATGGTTTGGGTATGTTAGGTAGGAGATTGTACTAGTGTGGGTTAAGGATTGTTGGTTGGTTGAGGATAGTCGTGGTGTGGTAGTGTTTTCTTTTGATAAGTGTCTGTGTGTCTTTTATGAATTGACTGTATGCACCTGCTTATATGCATGGGGGATATATATTAATGCACGACGTACATAGGGTGAGCGTTTGTGGTGAATATGGTTTTTGCTGTTAAATGTTTTTGATAAAACTCTTGAATTTAGGTTAATGTTTTTGATTTTTATAGATGGGTAGATCAAGGAATAGTTTAAGGGTAGAATACCAGCTTTGGGTGTTGGTGGTGGGGCTAGTGCTTCTTCCTTGAGTGTCTTGGGGAGGTTTAAAGTCTCCATTGCTGGTTTACAAGACCAGAGTAATAGTTATACTACAAAGACTCTTCATTTGAGTAGGTTGTTTTCTATTAGGCTTGCTAGTGGTATGAGTATTAGGATGAGTGCGAAGTATAGGATGGATGCCAGTTGGCCAATGATGATGAATGGGTGTTCTACGGGTTGTCCTCCAATTCATGTGAGTGTAAATAGGTCTGCTACTAAAAGTCAGAATAAGCATTGGCTGATGGGTCGGAATATTATACTTCGTTGTTTTGAAGTGTGTAAGAATGGTATTAATGCTAGTACTAGGATTGAGAACGCCAGGGCTAGTACGCCTCCTAATTTATTAGGAATTGATCGTAGGATGGCATATGCAAATAGGAAGTACCATTCGGGTTTAATATGGGGTGGTGTGTTTAGCGGGTTTGCCGGGATGTAATTGTCTGGGTCTCCTAGTAGGTCAGGTGAAAATAATACTAATGATGATAGAGCTATAATTAGGATTAGTGCTCCTAGGATGTCTTTAATAGTGTAATAGGGGTGAAATGGAATTTTATCCGTATCTGATGAGAGTCCTGATGGGTTGTTTGATCCTGTTTCGTGAAGAAATAACAGGTGAACTCCAGCTAGTGCCGCAATAATAAATGGCAGAATGAAGTGGAAGGCGAAGAATCGTGTGAGTGTCGCTTTGTCTACTGAGAACCCACCTCAAATTCATTCTACTAAGTCTGTACCGATGTAAGGAATGGCTGACAGTAAATTTGTAATTACCGTTGCACCTCAAAAGGATATTTGACCCCATGGTAAAACGTACCCTATGAATGCAGTGGCTATCACGGCAAATAATAGTAACACTCCGATGTTTCAGGTCTCCATGAATATGTAAGATCCATAGTATAGGCCTCGTCCCACATGTAGAAATAAGCAAATAAAAAATATAGATGCTCCATTTGCGTGTAGGTATCGAATAAGTCAGCCATAGTTTACGTCTCGACAAATGTGTGTGACTGACGAGAAGGCTGTTATCGTGTCTGATGTGTAGTGTATGGCTAGAAATAGTCCTGTAAGAATTTGGAGGATTAGGCAGATCCCTAAGAGTGAGCCGAAATTCCATCATGATGAGATGTTTGATGGTGCTGGTAGGTCAATGAATGAGCTGTTGACAATTTTTATTAGTGGGTGTGTTTTTCGGATGTTTGTCATTATAATTCTTGTAGTTGAATAACAACGATGATTTTTCATGTCATTGGTCATGGTTAAATTCCATGTGGGAATAATGATAACATACATTGTATTTATTTTAAGTACTATTCTGGTGGTAAGTTTTGTAGGGTTCTCTTCGAAACCCTCTCCAATTTATGGTGGGTTAGGGTTGATTGTTAGTGGTGGGGTTGGGTGTGGTATTGTGTTAAATTATGGTGGTTCGTTCTTAGGGCTAATGGTGTTTTTGATCTATTTAGGTGGGATGTTAGTTGTGTTTGGTTATACAACTGCTATAGCTATGGAGGAGTACCCCGAGGTTTGAGTATCTAATAAAATTGTATTAAGTCTTTTCGTGTTAGGCATGTTTTCGGAACTGTTGTTTGTTGGGTATTGTGTTATGGATGAAAAGTTAGAGATCGTCTTAAATTTCAACGGACAAGGGGATTGAGTAATTTATGATACTGGTGATTCTGGGTTTTTTAGTGAAGAGGCTATGGGTATCGCGGCATTGTATAGTTATGGTACTTGATTGGTTATTGTTACTGGATGATCTCTAGTTATTGGAGTGTTGGTTGTTATGGAAATTACCCGTGGAAACTAAATAATGCTAGGCTTAGAACTAGTGTAATTAGAAAAGATAGGAAGTATAATTTTACTAGTCCTTTTTGATTAGATACTAGTGTTGAGGCTGTTATTTGAATATTTGATAGGGCTTTGGGAATAGCCGCTTCTATTCATGTAAGGTCCAGTAGTATTGAGGCTGATTTCTGGCTTAGGACTAGGCTCATTGTGGGGAGGAGTCGGTGTACAATAATGGGGAAAAATCCCAGCTGGTTTGAGAATTTGTGGCTGTTGCTTGTATGTGGAAATTTCAAGTATTGTGTTATTGTGTTAAGTTCTAGTGCTAGTACGAATCCTAGGATTGTTACTATGAGAGCTGTTAGTTTTAAGTATAATGGTATTGTTATTTGAGGTACAGTCATTGGGGGTAGGTTATTTGAGATTACAAACCCTGCGAAGATACTTCCTATTAATAGACGTTTAATTGGGTTTATTAGAAGCGGGCTATTTTCATTGATTAAAATTATTGTTGAGAAACGTGGTTGTCCTAGGAGTGCAAAGAATATAATTCGTGTGCTGTAGACAGCTGTTAGGGAGGTTGCGATTAGTGTAATTAGTAGGGCTCAGGCGTTGGTATACGACGTGTTGGCTGCTTCGATGATTAGGTCCTTGGAGTAGAATCCTGTAAGGAAGGGTATTCCTGTTAATGCGAGGCTTCCTGTGATTAGGGCTGTCGTAGTAAATGGTATCGCTTTAAATAGGCCTCCTATTTTTCGGATGTCTTGTTCGTCGTTTAGATTGTGGATGATAGAACCGGAGCATAAAAATAGTATGGCTTTGAAGAAGGCGTGTGTGCAGATGTGGAGGAACGCTAGATGTGGTTGGTTAATTCCGATTGTTACTATCATTAGGCCCAGTTGGCTTGAGGTTGAGAATGCTACAATTTTTTTGATATCGTTCTGTGTTAAGGCGCAGATTGCTGTGAATAGGGTAGTTATTGCTCCAAGGCATAATGTTAAGGTTTGAATTGTGCTGTTGTTTTCTATTAGGGGGTAAAACCGGATTAATAGAAATACACCCGCTACAACTATTGTGCTGGAGTGCAGTAGTGCTGATACTGGAGTTGGGCCTTCTATAGCTGACGGGAGTCACGGGTGAAGGCCGAATTGTGCAGATTTTCCTGTTGCTGCTAGAAGTAGTCCCAGTAGTGGTAGAATGTTTTGTCCTGTGTTGGTTATAAAGATTTGTTGTAGTTCTCAGGAGTTGGAGTTGAATAGGAATCATGCTATGGAGAGTACGAAGCCGATGTCTCCAATTCGGTTATATAGGACTGCTTGCAGGGCTGCGGTGTTAGCGTCGGCTCGTCCGTATCACCATCCAATTAGAAGAAAAGATATAATTCCTACACCTTCTCAGCCAATAAAAAGTTGAAAAAGATTATTTGCTGTTACTAGAATGAGTATTGTAATTAGAAACATTAATAGATATTTAAAAAATCGGTTGATGTTTGGGTCTGAATGTATATACCATATTGAGAATTCTATAATTGACCATGTTACAAATAGTGCTACTGGTATAAATACTATAGAGAAATAGTCCAGTTTTAAACTGATAGATAATTTTACTGAGTTAATTGTTATTCAATGTCAGTTGGAAATTATGGTTTCTTGGCCTGAGTGGATAAATAATAGGGCCGGAATTATGCTGATTATAAAGGCATATGAAATGGTTGATTTCACGTAGGCTGGAAAAGTGCTTTCTTTATATTTGTTTGTCAGTGTCGTTATAATAGGGAGGATAAGAATAAGTAGAGATAACAGCAGGGAAGATGTTAGTAGATTAATTACTTTTATTTGGAGTTGCACCAAGTTTTTGGTTCCTAAGACCAATGGATTACTACTATCCTATAAAAGTTGCAAGGGAGCCATATGGTTATATATGGGGACATGAATTAGCAGTTCTTGTCAGAACTCCCTCGGTGGATAAGGGGTATGATACCCTATTTTTAGATTCACAATCTAATGTTTTTGTTAAACTATATCTACAGTACATAGTCCCTATAATTAGTTTTGGGTTGAGAGTTAGGAGGAGCAATGGGATTATGTGTAATGCCATTAAGGCGTGTTCTCGTGTAAATGATGGGTTAATATTAACGATGTGATGTGTATATTTACCTCGTTGGGTCTGGATTAGTATATACAGAGAGTATAGGGCTGTAATTACTATGTTTAGACCTATTAGGATTATCGTAATATTTGATCACGAGAAGGATGACAACATTACGAGTAGTTCACCAATTAAATTGATTGTTGGTGGAAGGGCTAGGTTTGTTAGACTTGCTATTAATCATCACGTCGCTATTAGTGGTAGAAGAGTTTGTAGACCACGTGCTAGGATTATTGTTCGGCTGTGGGTGCGTTCGTAGTTCGAGTTGGCTAGGCAGAATAGTATCGATGATGTTAGGCCGTGTGCGATTATCAGGGCTGTTGCTCCTATGTAGCTTCATGGTGTCTGGATTATGATAGCTACAATAACTAATGCCATATGGCTTACTGAGGAATAAGCAATTAGTGACTTTAGGTCTGTTTGTCGTAGGCAGATAGAGCTCGTTATAATTATTCCTCACAGGGAGAGCGCTATGAACGGGTATGCTATAAAATTTGTGTGTGGTGATAGGATTACTGTAATTCGTATTATTCCGTAGCCCCCTAGTTTCAGCAGGATTGCTGCTAGGACTATGGACCCTGCGATTGGGGCTTCTACATGTGCCTTTGGTAGTCATAGGTGTAGGCCGTATAGTGGTATTTTTACTATAAATGCTATGATGCATGCTAGTCATAGTAGAATGGAGGCCCATTCGTTTGGCAGTGGTACAGAGAGTAGTTGCATAATGGTTAAGTTTAGCGATCCTGTGAAGTTTTGTAGGTAGGTAAGTGCTACTAATAGTGGTAAAGAGCCTACGAGAGTGTAAAATAGAAAATATATGCCGGCATTTAGTCGTTCAGTTTGGTTTCCTCATCGGGTAATAATAATCAGTGTTGGTACTAGTGTGGCTTCAAATAAAATATAGAACAGAATAAGTTCTGTTGCCGTGAATGTTATTACTAGAAATACTTGTAGTAAGATCAGTATTGAAATATATAGTTTTTTTCGGGTGAGATGTTCGTTTGATAGATGGAATTGGCTGGCTATAAGTATAAGGGGTAGTAGTCATGTAGTTAAGACCAGTAGAGGGGCTGATAGTGGGTCTGAGAAGAAAGTTGTGGAGAAGTTTATGTTGATATCGTTTTGTTGATTGAGATGGGTCAAGCTTAGTAGGCTAATTAATAGGCTATATGTTGTAGTATTAATTCAGATTATGTTATTTTTTGATAGTCATGTAAGAGGGAGTAGTATAATAGTTGGTACAATAATTTTTAGCATTGTAACAGATTTAAATTCTGTACGTAGTCTACACCGTATGTATTTGATACCATTACTAGGAGTGACAGGCCGACGGCAGCTTCACACGCAGCGAACACCAGAAGAATAATTGGGATTATGCTGGCTAGGGTGAAGTGAATATTTAGAATCATAATAGTGCTTAAGATAAATAAGGCTAATATTATGCCTTCTAGGCATAGTAGGGAGGATATTAGGTGAGAACGGTATATTAGGAGCCCTAGTAAGGAAATTGAAAATGCAATTATAATATTTATATACACTAAAGACATTTGATAATTGTAGAAATTACTACAATCTAATGAGTCGAAATCATTTGTTTTGTTTAAACTAATTATCAATTCTGTTCATTCTAGACCCTTTTGGGTTCACTCGTATGCTAGGCTTAGTGCTAGAAGTGAGATGAGGATTAGGGCTATTGTGAGCACCGTCTTTACATCATTTGTTTGTGATGCTCATGGGAGTGGCAATAGTAGGGCAATTTCCAGGTCGAATAGTAAGAATGTGATTGCTACGAGGAAGAATTTTATAGAGAAAGGGAGTCGGGCTGATCCCATCGGGTCAAATCCGCATTCATACGGGCTTGATTTTTCTGAGTATGTATTTAGTTGGGGTAGTCAAAATGCGATCAACACTAAAATAGAGGATAGTAGTGTATTTACGGTGATTGTTAGTAGTATATTAATTATTCTTCCTCGGGTTATACCGAGACTAGTTGATTGGAAGTCAACCGTACTGGTTAATACTAAAAGAATATGACCCTCATCAATAAATAGAGACATACAGGAATAGTCACACAACGTCTACGAAGTGTCAGTATCAGGCGGCTGCTTCGAATCCGAAGTGATGTTTTGATGTGAAGTGATATTTTAGTTGACGAATGAAGCATACTGTCAGGAAGGTTGTTCCGATAATTACATGTAGTCCGTGAAATCCAGTTGCTATAAAAAATGTTGATCCGTACACACCATCTGAGATGGTAAATGGTGCTTCGTAATATTCAGCCGCTTGTAGAACTGTAAAGTATACTCCTAGAGCAATAGTGATAAATAGGGCCTGGATTATATGTTTTCGGTTCCCTTCTATTAGGCTGTGGTGGGCTCAGGTAATAGAAACCCCTGAAGCCAGAAGTACTGAGGTATTAAGGAGTGGAACTTCCAATGGATTTAGTGGATGAATTCCAGCTGGTGGTCAAAAACCCCCTAATTCGTGGGTTGGGGCTAGGCTGGAGTGGTAGAAGGCTCAGAAAAATCCGGCGAAGAAGAATACTTCTGAGATAATAAACAGGATTATCCCATATCGGAGTCCTTTTTGTACAATAGGGGTGTGGTGTCCTTGGAATGTGCCCTCCCGAATAATATCTCGTCATCATTGATATATTGTTAGCGAGTTTGCTAAAAGTCCTATACATAGAAGAGTTGTTGAGTTAAAGTGGAATCACATTACTAAGCCTGAAGTCAATAGTAAGGCTGATAAAGCTCCTGTAAGTGGTCATGGGCTCGGATTTACTATGTGATAAGCATGGGTTTGGTGTGTCATTAGGTGTTGTCATGTAGGTATAGGCTCACTAGCAGGGTGAAGACATATGCTTGGATTAGTGCCACAGCGAATTCTAGAATAGTTAATAAGATTAGAATAATAAATGTGACTAGGGCTGTGGCAGTGCTGATGCTTATTAAGGCTAATGTGGCTCCTCCAATTAGGTGAATTAGTAGGTGACCCGCAGTGATATTAGCAGTGAGCCGTACGGCTAGTGCTATTGGTTGAATAAACAGACTAATAGTTTCGATGATAATTAGTATTGGGATAAGTGGTAGTGGGGTTCCTTGTGGTAGAAAATGTGCTAGGGATGCTTTTGTTTTGTGGCGGAACCCAGTGATTACGGTTCCTGCTCAAAGTGGAATGGCTATGCCGAGATTTATCGAGAGCTGAGTAGTAGGGGTAAAAGAATGTGGTAGGAGTCCTAGTAGGTTGGTTGATCCAATGAATAGGATTAAAGATATAAGTATTAGGGCTCATGTTTGTCCTTTTGCATTATGAATTGTTATCATTTGCTTTGACGTTAGTTGAATTAGTCATTGTTGAAGTGATACTAATCGGTTATTAATTAGTCGGTTAGGTGAGGGAAATATGATGCTGGGGAATATAATAATTAGGACAACAATAGGTAATCCCATTATTGTAGGGGTAATGAAAGAGGCGAATAAATTTTCGTTCATTTTGTCTCTCAAGGGGTGTTATGTTTTAATGATTTCATGGATTTTAACTCTGGGCTCGATGGGTAAATGTATTTCGAAATTTTTAGTTGAAATAAAATAAACAGTGTTGTAATGGTCGCTAAAATAGTAGTAAATCATGTAGATGTGTCTAGTTGTGGCATATCATTAAGGAGAGGTCTGAGCTCTCATTCTTTAACTTAAAAGGTTAACGCTTAAATAGCTTCTTAATGACTTTATAGTATAGATGATGACCACTTTTCGAAATGTTTTAGAGGGACTATTTCAAGTACAATAGGTATAAAACTATGGTTTGAGCCACAAATTTCTGAACATTGTCCGTAATACAGGCCAGGTCGGGTTGATAGCAGGGTTGTCTGGTTTAGTCGTCCTGGGATTGCATCTGTTTTTAACCCTAAAGATGGCACGGCTCATGAGTGTAGTACGTCTTCAGATGAAATTAATATTCGAATAGTTATCTCTATTGGTAGTACCACTCGATTATCAACTTCTAGCAGTCGTAGTTCTCCTGGTTTTAGGTCGGCTGTTGGTACTATATATGAATCAAATGTTAAGTCTTCGTAGTCAGTATATTCATAGCTTCAATATCATTGATGGCCCATCGTTTTTACTGTTAGTGATGGGTTGTTGATTTCGTCTATTATATAAAGGATGCGTAGTGATGGAAGAGCGATTATAATTAGAATAATAGCAGGCAGGATAGTTCAAATAGTTTCTACTTCTTGTGCATCTATTGTGCTTGTGTGTGTCAGTTTGGTTGTTAGTATAAGTGAAATAATATAGAGCACCAGAGAACTAATTAAAAAAGCGATTATAAGTGCGTGGTCGTGGAAATGTAGTAGTTCTTCTATGATAGGTGATGTTGCGTCTTGGAAACCAAATTGAAATGGATATGCCATAGAGATATAAAGGACTTTAACCTATAATTTAACTTTGACAAAGTTATGTAAATATTTTACTAATATCTCGCTCATAGAGAAAGACATAGTGGTTATGAGGTTGGCTTGAAACCAATTTTAGGGGGTTCGAATCCTTCCTTTCTTGTTTATTTTGGGTTTACGTATGTAGGTTCTTCAAATGTGTGGTAGGGTGGTGGACAACCATGCAGTCACTCGATATTGGTTGTTGTTAATTCCACAGTAGAGACCTCTCGTTTTGAAGCGAAAGCCTCTCAGATCATAAATACTATTAGTATTACTGCTGTTAGTGAAATGAATGATCCTATGGATGATACTGTGTTTCATGTGGTGTATGCGTCTGGGTAGTCTGAATAACGTCGAGGCATACCTGATAGGCCTAAGAAGTGTTGAGGAAAGAATGTTATATTTACTCCTACAAATATAATGGCGAAGTGAATTTTTGCTCAGGTTTGACTTAGTGTGTAGCCTGTAAATAGTGGGAATCAGTGTACAAATCCTGCAAGAATAGCAAATACCGCTCCCATAGATAGCACATAGTGGAAGTGGGCTACCACGTAATATGTGTCGTGTAAGACAATATCTAGTGAGGAGTTGGCTAGGACAATTCCCGTTAATCCCCCTACTGTAAATAGAAAAATAAAGCCAAGGGCTCATAATATGGCTGGTGATCATTTAATATTTCCTCCATGCAGGGTCGCCAGTCAGCTAAATACTTTTACCCCAGTTGGAATAGCAATAATTATAGTTGCTGATGTAAAGTATGCACGTGTATCTACGTCTAGTCCTACTGTGAACATGTGGTGGGCTCATACGATGAACCCTAAGAATCCAATTGATATTATTGCCCATACTATTCCTATGTATCCGAATGGTTCTTTTTTTCCTGAGTAGTATGTTACAATGTGTGAAATAATTCCAAATCCGGGCAGAATTAAAATATAGACTTCTGGGTGTCCGAAGAATCAGAATAGGTGTTGGTATAGAATAGGGTCGCCACCCCCGGCTGGGTCAAAGAATGTAGTGTTTAGATTTCGGTCTGTTAAAAGTATAGTGATGCCGGCAGCTAGAACTGGAAGCGAGAGTAATAGTAGTACGGCAGTAATTAAAATTGATCACACAAATAGTGGGGTTTGGTACTGGGATATTGCTGGTGGTTTTATGTTAATGATAGTTGTGATAAAGTTGATTGCTCCTAAAATAGACGAAACACCTGCCAGGTGTAGAGAGAAAATAGCTAGGTCTACAGAAGCTCCGGCATGGGCTAAGTTTCCTGCTAGGGGTGGGTATACGGTTCATCCTGTACCAGCCCCTGCTTCAACTGTGGAGGATGCTAGTAATAGTAAGAATGATGGTGGTAGAAGTCAAAAGCTTATGTTGTTTATTCGGGGGAATGCTATATCGGGTGCCCCGATTATTAGTGGAACTAGTCAGTTGCCGAATCCACCTAGTAGAATTGGCATAACCATAAAGAAGATTATCACGAAAGCGTGGGCTGTTACAATTACATTGTAGATTTGGTCATCTCCTAGTAGAGTACCTGGTTGTCCTAGTTCAGCACGAATTAATAAGCTTAGGGCTGTACCAGCTATTCCGGCTCAGGCGCCGAATAGCAGATATAATGTGCCGATATCTTTGTGGTTTGTTGAGAATAATCAACGGTTGATGAACATAGGTAAAATGGCTGAGTAAGCATTAGACTGTAAATCTAAAGACAGGGGTTTAAATCCTCTTTTTACCAGGCCTTGTGGTGAATTTCACATTGAATTGCAAATTCAAAGAAGCAGCTTCAATTCTGCCGGGGCTTCTCCCGCCTCTTTTGTTTTTTTAGAGGCGGGAGAAGTAGATTGAAGCCAGTTGTTTAGGGTATTTAGCTGTTAACTAAAATTTCGTGGGATCAAAGCCCTCCAATCTAGTAAGGACTTAGCTTAATTAAAGTGGTTGATTTGCATTCAGTTGATGTAGGATAGAGTCTTGCAGTCCTTATTTTACAGGAGTTAAGTAAATTGTACTTGCTTAGGGCTTTGAAGGCCCTTGGTCTGGTGTAACCTAAACTCCTATTCTAGAATTAGTAGTATTGGTGTTAATGGTAGAAGTATAGTTGATAGAATCACTAGTGGTGATAGTATTGGTGTCTTTTTTACATTTTCAAATTGTCACTTCATTTTTATGTTGTTGGTTGATGGAAATATTGTAAGTGACGTGGAGTATGTGAGTCGTATATAGAAGTAGAGGTTTAGTAGTGCTGTGATGGCTATAATAGTTGGTAGGATGGTGCTGCCATTTTTTGTAAGTTCGTTGATGATTATTCATTTTGGTATAAATCCTGACAGTGGCGGTAGTCCGCCTAGTGAGAGTATTGTTAATAGAATTAGTGTTGATATTAGTGGTGCTTTGTTTCATAGGTGAGATAGCGATAGGGTAGTTGTTGATGAGTTAATATATAACAGTATGAATACTGTGAGTGTTAGGACTATATAGATTATCAGATTTAATGTTGTTATTGTGGTGTTGTAGGTCATGATGGCGGCTATTCAGCCTATGTGTGCGATGGATGAATATGCTATGATTTTTCGTAATTGTGTCTGGTTTAATCCTCCTCATCCCCCTACAGCAATAGATAGTATAGCTGTTGTTAATATTAGGTTGGTGTTGATTGAGTATGCGGTTTGTATTAGTACTGATAGTGGGGCAATTTTTTGTCATGTTAGTAGAATTATTCCTGATGTTAGTGGGATTCCTTGTGTTACCTCAGGTACTCAGAAGTGGAATGGGGCTATGCCTAGTTTTATGATTATAGCAATTGTTATTATTATAGAGGCAAGGTCATTCGTTATTTTTATTGTGGTTCATTGACCTGAATATGTTAAGTTAATAATAATGGCTAGTATGAGTAGCATTGAGGCTGTGGCTTGTGTTAGGAAATATTTCGTTGCTGCTTCTATTGAGCGTGGGTTAAATTTTTTTATCAGAATTGGAGTAATAGCTAATATGTTTATTTCGAATCCAATTCAGATTATTAATCAGTGTGAGCTGATTAGTACAATTACTGTGCCTAATATTACGGTAAATAGGATTAAAGAGAATACCAGTGGGTTTATTAGTACGGGAAGGATATGAACCAACATTTTCGGGGTATGGGCCCGATAGCTTATTTAGCTGACCTTACTATAGAATATGGTGTAATGTGGTAGCACGAAGATTTTTGAATTCTTAGGAGTAGGTTCAAGTCCTGCAATTCTAGAAATAAGAGGGCTCAAACCTCTATTATTTACTCTATCAAAGTAACTCTTTTATCAGACATATTTCTTGTTATTGCGGTGGGACTCCCGATAAGGATACCGGTAGTGAGACGTGTCATATGCATAGTGCTAGTGTTAGTGGTAGAAAGTTTTTTCACAATAGGTGTATTAGTTGGTCATACCGAAATCGTGGGTATGAGGCTCGCACTCATAAGAATGAGATTGTTAGGAATAGTGCTTTGATTATAAAATTAATTGAGTAAAGTTCTGGGAAGTATGGGTTATGGAATGCTCCTAGGAATAAAATTGTTGTTAGGACATTTATTATAATGATGTTTGCATATTCTGCCAGGAAAAATAAGGCAAATGGGCCTGCTGCATACTCTACGTTAAAGCCTGATACCAGTTCTGATTCTCCTTCTGTTAGGTCGAATGGGGCCCGGTTTGTTTCTGCTAGGGTTGAGATGAACCATATCATAGCTAGTGGTCATGATGAGAACAGGAGTCATGTATATTCTTGTGTAATAATCAGGTTCGATAGGGAAAAGGATCCACTTATTAGGAGGATTGACAATAGGATAATGGCTAGTGTTACCTCATATGAGATGGTTTGTGCCACAGCCCGTAGGGCCCCAATTAGGGCATACTTAGAGTTGGATGCTCAACCTGATCATAGGATAGAGTATACAGCCAAGCTTGATACTGCTAGCATAAATAAGACTCCTAGATTTATGTTGATAAGTGGATATGGCATTGGTAGTGGAATTCACATGGTTAGTGCTAGTGTAAGGGCTAGGATTGGGGCAATAATAAACATAGAAATTGATGAAGTTAATGGTCGTAGTGGTTCTTTGGTAAATAGTTTTACTGCATCGGCGATTGGTTGTAATAGTCCGTAGGGGCCTACGATGTTGGGGCCTTTTCGTAGTTGCATATATCCTAACACTTTTCGTTCAATTAGTGTTAGGAATGCTACGGCGAGCAGAATTGGCACAATTAAGGTCAAGAGATTAATTATGTACATGTTGTTAGGGAGAGGAATTGAACCTCTGAATGTAAAAGTTTAAGTTTTACGCAATTACCGGGCTCTGCCACCCTAACGAGGCCCTATTTCTAGGGCAAATTTTTATATAAATTACTAGATTAAGATTATATCATCTATTAATTTTAAGGCTCCCATGCAGGGTTGGCCTTATTTCTCTTGTCCTTTCGTACTGGGAGAAATGTATAATAGATAGAAACCGACCTGGATTACTCCGGTCTGAACTCAGATCACGTAGGACTTTAATCGTTGAACAAACGAACCATTAATAGCGGTTGCACCATTGGGATGTCCTGATCCAACATCGAGGTCGTAAACCCTATTGTCGATACGAACTCTTAAATAGGATTGCGCTGTTATCCCTAGGGTAACTTGTTCCGTTGATCAAAGTTAATTGGATCAATTATGATTTTTACAGGTTTCGACTTGTAGGTCTTAACTGAAATCTCTCGGAGGTTATTTTGTACTCCGAGGTCACCCCAACCGAAATTGCTAGCTCAGTTATAGTAGTGTTGTTGCCTGTCGGGTTGTAATGTTATTTTCTTGAGTTAGTTAATTAAAGCTCCATAGGGTCTTCTCGTCTTATTTCGTTATTCCCGCCTCTTCACGGGAAGGTCAATTTCACTGATTAGAAGTAAGAGACAGTTAAACCCTCGTGTGGCCATTCATACAAGTCCTTAATTAAAGAACAAATGATTATGCTACCTTTGCACGGTCAGGATACCGCGGCCGTTTAACGTATGTCACCGGGCAGGCAGTGCCTCTGATACTATTAATGCCAGAGGTGATGTTTTTGGTAAACAGGCGGGGTTTGTTGTTTGCCGAGTTCCTTTTACTTCTTTTAATCTTTCCCTAGCTTTAGCACACCTGTGTTGGGTTAACAATCTGTGTAATAAGTGTTTTATGTTTGGTTTATTATTATTAGTTTGTTAACTATCAGTGGGGTATCCGATCTGATATAGACTTGTGCTGGGAGAAACAATTCTTGTTACTCATATTAACAGTATTTCTTCTATTTGTATAGATTAGTCCAGTTAAAGTTTGGGAGCTAGTTATACTATTGGAATTATAGTGTATATATTGTTGAGCTTGAACGCTTTCTTAATTGATGGCTGCTTTTAGGCCAACTATGAATGTTTTTTACACTTACTCTCCATTTAAGGTTGTATCCTGTATCTAAAGGGCTGTACCTCTTTAGATTATCATTTAACCTTGCATTATAATTTTCATGGTGTTGTTTTGCATGGGTTAAAGTTGAACTTATATTCTTTTTCTGGACAACCAGCTATCACCAGGCTCGGTAGGCTTTTCACCTCTACCTAAAAGTCTTCTCACTATTTTGCTACATAGACGAGTTCGCTCTTGTATGCTGCTCTTAGGTAGCTCGTCTGGTTTCGGGGTACTTAACTTAAGTCCTCTTTGCTAAGGTTTTCTAGTTAACTCATTATGCAAAAGGTAAAAGGGGTAAGCTTTGCTGTTTATTACTTTAAATTTTTCTTTCACTCGTTCCCTTGCGGTACTTTCTCTATAGCGCCATAAAAATATTTCTATCTCCTATACTTTAGTTAGTAAATGTTTTATTTTACATTTATGTGTTAGTTGAATTTTAGTTCGTTGGTTGGGCTAGCTTTAGTTCAAAGTGGTCATTTTTAATGAAATCTTCTGGGTGTAAGCCAGATGCTTTTGTTTAAGCTACACTTTGGTTAATCCAAGCACACTTTCCAGTATGCTTACCTTGTTACGACTTATCTCCTCTCATACTTATTACCGTTTAATTATGTATAGTGTTTGGCGTTGGTACTTGAGGAGGGTGACGGGCGGTGTGTGCGTGCTTCATGGCCTTATTCAATTAAGCGCTCTATTCTTAATTTACTACTAAATCCTCCTTTAACCTTTCGTTTCATAAAGGTCTTCGTTCATAAGTATATGTTCTAGAAATAGAAAATGTAGCCCATTTCTTCCCAACTCATCAGCTACACCTTGACCTAACGTTTTTATGCGGGTACTTGTGCTTACTGTAATTCCTTTTAAGGGTTTGCTGAAGATGGCGGTATATAGGCTGAATTAGCAAGAGTTGGTGAGGTTTATCGGGGTTTATCGATTACAGAACAGGCTCCTCTAGAGGGATATAAAGCACCGCCAAGTCCTTTGAGTTTTAAGCTGTGGCTAGTAGTTCTCTGGCGAACAATCTTGTTAACTTGATTGTCTTGGTTTAGGGCTAAGCATAGTGGGGTATCTAATCCCAGTTTGGGCCTTAGCTATAGTGTAATCAGAAAAGTATTAAAGCCACTTTCGTAGTTTGTTTTTACTTTAACTATAGGTTTTTACGTCTTAGTTAAGTCTTGGCTTTATTTTGTTAAACTCCTAAACACTCTTTACGCCGTATGTCTATTAACTTGGGTTAATGCTATGACCGCGGTGGCTGGCACGAAATTTACCAACCCTTCGTCAGTATAACTTAGTCAAACTTTCGTTCATGGCTTAATTTTTATCACTGCTGTATCCCGTGGGGGCGTGGCTAGGCAAGGCGTTATAAGCTACCTTAAATTAGGTGTACTTGATGCCAACTCCTTTTTGTCACGTGTGACTTTAAGGGTATTCTCACTGGTATGCGGAAACTTGCATGTGTAATTTTACTGACAGCTAATAGAAAGGCTGGGACCAAACCTTTTTGTGTTTATGGAGTCGTGAGACTCATCTAGGCATTTTCAGTGCCTTGCTTTATTGATTTAAGCTACATTAAC